CTGTATCTTCCAAAAGGGAAAAAGATTTCTGAGAGTTGTTTCATGGATCCGCAAGAGAGTACTTGGGTTCTCCCAATAAATAAAAAGTGTATCATGCCTGAATCTGACCGGAGTTCGCGGTGGTGGAGGAACCGGATCGGAAAAAAGAGGGATTCTAGTTGTAAGATATCTAATGAAACCGTAGCTGGAATTGAGATCTCATTCAAAGAGAAAGATAGCAAATATCTGGAGTTTCTTTTTTTATCCTATACGGATGATCCGATCCGCAAGGACCATGATTGGGAATTGTTTGATCGTCTTTCTCCGAGGAAGAAGCGAAACATAATCAACTTGAATTCGGGACAGCTATTCGAAATCTTAGGGAAAGACTTGATTTGTTATCTCATGTCTGCTTTTCGTGAAAAAAGACCAATTGAAGGGGAGGTTTTCTTCAAACAACAAGGAGCTGAGGCAACTATTCAATCAAATGATATTGAGCATGTTTCCCATCTCTTCTCGAGAAACAAGTGGGGTATTTCTTTGCAAAATTGTGCTCAATTTCATATGTGGCAATTCCGCCAAGATCTCTTCGTTAGTTGGGGGAAGAATCAGCACGAATCGGATTTTTTGAGGAACGTATCGAGAGAGAATTTGATTTGGTTAGACAATGTGTGGTTGGTAAACAAGGATCGGTTTTTTAGCAAGGTACGGAATGTATTGTCAAATATTCAATATGATTCCACAAGATCTATTTTCGTTCAAGTAAGGGATTCTAGCCAATTGAAAGGATCTTCTGATCAATCCATAGATCATTTCGATTCCATTAGAAATGAGGATTCGGAATATCACACATTGATCGATCAAACAGAGATTCAGCAACTAAAAGAAAGATCGATTCTTTTGGATCCTTCCTTTCTTCAAACGGAACGAACAGAGATAGAATCAGATCGATTCCCGAAATGCCTTTTTGGATCTTCCTCAATGTCCCGGCTATTCACGGAACGTGAGAAGCAGATGAATAATCATCTGCTTCCGGAAGAAATCGAAGAATTTCTTGGGAATCCTACAAGATCAATTCGTTCTTTTTTCTCTGACAGATGGTCAGAACTTCATCTGGGTTCGAATCCTACTGAGAGGTCCACTAGAGATCAGAAATTTTTGAAGAAAAAACAAGATGTTTCTTTTGTCCCTTCCAGGCGATCGGAAAATAAAGAAATGGTTGATATATTCAAGATAATTACGTATTTACAAAATACCGTCTCAATTCATCCTATTTCATCAGATCCGGGATGTGATATGGTTCCGAAGGATGAACCGGATATGGACAGTTCCAATAAGATTTCATTCTTGAAAAAAAATCCATTTTTTGATTTATTTCATCTATTCCATGACCGGAACAAAGGGGGATACACGTTACACCACGATTTTGAATCAGAAGAGAGATTTCAAGAAATGGCAGATCTATTCACTCTATCAATAACCGAGCCGGATCTGGTGTATCATAGGGGATTTGCCTTTTCTATTGATTCCTACGGGTTGGATCAAAAAAAATTCTTGAATGAGGTATTCAACTCCAGAGATGAATCGAAAAAGAAATCTTTATTGGTTCTACCTCCTCTTTTTTATGAAGAGAATGAATCTTTTTATCGAAGGATCAGAAAAAAATCGGTCCGGATCTACTGCGGGAATGATTTGGAAGATCCAAAACTAAAAACAGCGGTATTTGCTAGCAACAACATAATGGAGGCAGTCAATCAATATAGATTGATCCGAAATCTGATTCAAATCCAATATAGCACCTATGGGTACATAAGAAATGTATCGAATCGATTCTTTTTAATGAATAGATCCGATCGCAACTTCGAATATGGAATTCAAAGGGATCGAATAGGAAATGATACTCTGAATCATATAACTATAATGAAATATACGATCAACCAACATTTATCGAATTTGAAAAAGAGTCAGAAGAAATGGTTTGATCCTCTTATTTCTCGAACCGAGAGATCCATGAATCGGGATCCTGATGCATATAGATACAAATGTTCCAATGGGAGCAAGAATTTCCAGGAACATTTGGAACATTTCGTTTCTGAACAGAAGAACCGTTTTCAAGTAGTGTTCAATCGATTACGTATTAATCAATATTCGATTGATTGGTCCGAGGCTATCGACAAACAAGATTTGTCTAAGTCACTTCGTTTCTTTTTGTCCAAGTCACTTCTCTTTTTGTCCAAGTCACTTCCCTTTTTGTCCAAGTCACTTCCCCTTTTCTTTGTGAGTATCGGGAATATCCCCATTCATAGGTCCGAGATCCACATCTATGAATTGAAAGGTCCGAATGATCAACTCTGCAATCAGTTGTTAGAATCAATAGGTGTTCAAATCGTTCATTTGAATAAATTGAAACCCTTTTTATTTTTATTGGATGATCATGATACTTCCCAAAGACCGAAATTCTTGATCAATGGAGGAACAATATTACCATTTTTGTTCAAAAAGATACCAAAGTGGATGATTG